TACGATGAATACCTTGAGCAGATGAAAGTATAAGGAATTAAGTAAAATTTTTAATTAAATGCTTAATTTCTATTTATTTATTTATAAAGTTTTATTTATTTATAAAGTTTTATTTATAAAGGAAGAAGGATTCTAATTTTATTGATATGATGAGATCAAATGAGTTCTTTATTCATTCATTGAATGAAAAATTACTACAAGCGAAGGAGATACACGATTTAAATAATGAAAAATCCAATATTTAACAATTGCATCTAGAATAACTGGAAAAATGGAAACAAGACCAGATATAATCTGATTGTTATGATCCAATCCAAAATCGTTGTAAACCAAACCTATCATTAGTTCCCAACCACGGGTCGAGTGAAATCCGACCCATAAATCAGTAACTAAAAGAATCGAAAAAGCTTTTATTGTGTCACTTAAGTTATAGAGGAATTCCTGAACCCAAGAATTCAGAATAACGAGTTCTTCATTACTCAGAATAAAATAACCACTTAGAATAGTGAAACAGATTATATTTGTCGAGAAATGTAAAATGATATGGAGATCATATTCATTGCATGCTTTGACCAATTGTATTGTTTCCTTGTGTATTCCTATATGAAGTTTTTGTATATGTGTTTCCGGGTATTCCTTTATCATTTCATCCAATAGGAATAGTTCTTCTAATTCTATGAATCTTTTTAGAACGTTTTTCTCTTGAATATGATTTAAAAAAGTTTCGGATTGTCTGCTATTCCACCAATAAGTAACCCAAGGTTCCAGACATTTATTAAAAGAGAAAGAGACCCACCAGGGCAAAAATACCATAGATGCAAGATAGGGAAGGGAGGCCAATGCTTTCTTTTTTTTCATTTTGATCTGTGAATTGAATTTGAATTTTTAATGAACCTGTTTCATTCGTCGACTCTATCTGATATTTCTCTGAAGCACGAGTTGTATAACAAAGTAGTGACCTCTGGATCTATCCCTTTCCTTTTTATTTGTAATATATTTCAGATATCTCAATTGGGCAAATTCAAACCAATTTCATTTTCATTTGTTCCTTTCGATGAATACTCCAAAACCCACTTTAAGTAACGAATCAAGTTTCGAGACCAAAAAACTTACATTAATTCTTTCGAAACGAAATCTTTTACTGTATAATCAGAAAAAGGGTATCAATTAAAAATCATGGGCCTAAAAAAATGAATTATGTATTACGAAATATATGTTCGGATAGGTTTGATTAATTTATAGATATAAATTAATTATTAGATTAGTTAGTTAGATTAGAAGATTAGTTAGTTAGATTAGACTTCTAGTATAAAAGAATCAGGAAACTTGCCTTTTATTAAAAAGGGGAATTAGCGAGTTCTTTTCCCCACCTTGAGAGGATATTTATTCTTTACTTTAGTTCGAGTTCGTTTTAAAGTACTTCCATTGGTATGCGCAAAAAATAGGCTAATTCAGCAGCTTTTTGTTCAATTTCTCGTAGAGTCAAATTCTCATCAGTACGAATCAAGGGAATGGCTCCTTGGCCCCTGATTTCCATATAAAGGACACGACGAGTATAAAGACCCTCTTTAACCTCTATTCTGATTGATTGGATATCTCTCATAAGGAACCGAAGGAAGATGCGACGATTTATTCCAGGAAATCCCCAACGAAAAATACACACTCTTCCCTCTTTTCTATCGAATCGGTCATAACCGCTACCTACATTCCACGAAATAGTGCACCACAAATAGGAGCTAATGAACAAACCCGCGATCCCATAGAAAGACATCACAACCCCTTGAGGAAAAAAAACGATTTGCTGAGATGGAAATACAGAGATCAAATTCCTACCAAGATAACTGGAAGTTCCAACCACTAAGAATCCTAGTGAACCTAAAAAAAGGATACAGGCCCAGCAAAAATTACTCGTTTTTCGAGATTCCGTTATAAGTTCTATCCATATATGTTCTGATCGCCAATTCATACTATACTGCATTCAGTTACATTCGATTGGAATTGAGCGAATAACCCAAATAAATTTGACTTTACCTTTCTTGACCCCGAAGTAACTTTCACCAACTAGCACTATTGTTATGTGAAACATCGGGAGTAATTAGTTAGATACATTGACTTTCCTTTTTTTATATTCGCTAATTCATTTTGAACAAGCTATATCCACATATACATGCATTTATACAGATATTATATATCCGCATAAAAGTTCTTTCACTTGTGTGTTTGGCAAAAGCCACATATCATACCATATTACACGAAATAAATATCCGTATTATCATACAGTGTTGAAATCACTTGATAAGATTCATTACCATTGGGTCTAGACAATCTTATTTTTTTGGACATGAAGAAATAAAGAAACCATTGCAATTGCCGGAAATACTAGGCCCACTAAAGGTACAAAAATGGAGGGTAAGTTGAAATCTGTCATAGAATAGATGCCTCGATTTACTATTTCTATCTATTAAAAAGATATCCTCTTATGCTTATTTAGGATATATCTATCATAAGTAATATCAAGTTATTATTATATTGTAAATAATATTATTTATAAGTGATAAATAATATCAACTATAATTCTATTAGCTATATGATTAGATAGAAACTATAATATTTAGAATATATATATATTTAAATAATAAGTAATATAATAATGAATATTATAATATAAGTTAAAATAATAATTAATATTATTTATAATTATTTATTTAATATATTAAATATTATTAAATATTAAATAAATAATTATAAATAAAAAACAAAAGAAAAAATATAATTATCCGAAACCTCTGTCTATCTACAAAGAGAACTTATGTCAACAAGGAAAACAATATATATATTGTTTCTTTTAATTACGATTACGATGAATTAAATATTTATTTTTGTTCGCTACAAATAAAATAAACGAATCTAGTGCTATACTTTAATTTTTGGAACTGTGATTCAAAGGAAAGAAACCGTGGAGTTGAAATAACTCACTCAGAACACCTTTTAAAAGATTACGTGGTACTATTGGGTCGAATAAACCTTTTTCGAATAAATACTCAGATGTTTGTGAACCCTCGGGTACTGTCGTATTCAATGTTTGTTCAATTACTCTTTTACCCGCAAATGCAATGGTTGCATTAGGTTCAGCAATAATGATATCTCCTAACATAGCAAAACTGGCTGTTACTCCACCGGTTGTAGGATCTGTAAGAATTGCTACATAGAATAACTTTTTATCTAATTGATAATTATATAAAGCAGAAGAAATTTTAGCCATTTGCATCAAGCTCAAACTTCCTTCTTGCATGCGTGCTCCTCCAGAAGCACACACAATAATGACAGGTAGAGATCGATTAGTAGCATATTCGATCAAACGAGTAATTTTCTCGCCTACTACGGATCCCATACTACCCCCCATAAACTGAAAATCCATAACGCCAATAGCTACGGGAATACTATTTAGTTGACCTATGCCTGTTTGAACAGCTTCAGTTAAACCTGTCTTTCTTTGATAAGAATCGATACGATCTATATAAGAATCAGAATCCAGTTCTTCTTCTGAAAAATCGATATGATCTCTATCAGAATCCGGTTCTTCATCAAATTCAACGGGTGAATCAAATTCAATGGGGTCTACAGATACTATATCTTCATCCATGGGATCCCAAGTTCCGGGATCAATCGAAAGTTCAATTCTATCTGAACTACTCATTTTCAAATGATATCCACAAAATTCACAAATATACATTTTTTCACCAAAAAATTGTTTATAATGTGATTCATAACAATTTTCACATTGAACCCATAAATGTCTGAATTTATGGAAAGGATTATCATTATGATTGGATTCTACTCTAATATCCAAATCATCGATATTTTGACTAGTTCTTATACTAGAACGATCACTCTCACTACTATTTTTATTTTCAGTACAAATGAAATTATAAATGTAACTTTCACTGTAATTGTTGGTACTACTCGAAATAGAACTATTAATACTGACTTCAAAACGAAGATAACTATCAATGCTACTAATAATGTTATTTTTCCAACTGGATTCAGTATCATTACATGTATGATTCTTTTTCTTAGACCCCCTATTCAAATAACTAGAAACAATAATTTCTAGTTCACTCATAAAGGAACTATCATTGTCAACCTCAAAAATATGATTTTCAATATCAAAAAATATAGAGTAACGATCACCATTACTATCCCTAACAAAAAAAGTGTCATCAGAGATCAAACTCCAAATATTCCTGATATCAAATAAATAATCAACATTATTGAAACTATAATTACTAATACGATTCCAACTAGGAACCTTTTTTTCCATATCGTTTAGAATAGGTTGTTCACTTCTATCTGTATGTCCAATACTATCAACACTATCTATTGATTTACTTGGCCCACACCTATGTTCTACCTTCTCATTGGAAAATACAAAATTGCACCGCCATTTGAACATAGAAATACCTCCTATTTAATTAAAATACAAAAAATTTGATGAATAATCATTTGACCTTAACTATCAGAATTAAGCATACGAATCTAATCATTAGAATTGTTAACTAATGAGGAGTAAGTATTGAAAGAAAAAATTCTCTTTTGTGGAAATTCGAAGTATTACTTCAATATATTGATAGAATCTTTTTCTCAACTTTTGTCTTTAATAGAAAGACACAGCTTTTTCCCATATGATGTATAAAATACCATGAAATCCAAACCAAAGAATTGTGAAAAGTTTCTATTTCTATAAATAAACAATTTGTTCTCATTTCTCAGTCTCATTTATTATATAATATAATAAATAATTAAGTTTCTATTTCAACATGCAACGAAAAAGACAATATATAGGATGATGGGTAGAAGGAGTCTTTCCCTTGGCTTGATCTATGGACCAAAATGAGGAGATATAAAAAAGTCCACCACTCCCAAGGATCCCTAAAATTGGATTAAATTCATTATAGATCCAACAACAAACAATAGAAGTATTGAGTTGTTTAGTTTTCGAT